GACATTGTAAATACTGGAGGGAGTGATATGCCCACCTACGCTAACCAACGATCCAATGCGCTTGAGTGGATGAACAGGATCCCTTGTTGGAAGAGAAAAAGCTGAAAATCTTCCCAGAGTGCGCTGTCGATCAAGGGAGGAACTAAACTAGCATTATTGAGTGCGACCAGCTGAGATAATGGACTGCTTTCCAGCAGAGGAAAACTTCTCGTTGCTGAGCTTCCCGTTAAAGAGTAAGATGCGGATTCTATAGCAGCACCGATTCCTTCACCGAGAACGAGAAGGAAGTCTTATATTACGAACAAGCGCTAAAGAAGGGGGTGAGATCTCTCCTAAAAGAAAGAATTGACCTCGAGCCTGTCCTTTGTTCTATTTAGATTTTGCTACATTCCCGACCGGGGATCACTGAACTACCTTAGAGGTTCACTCACTTGAAAGAGGTATTCCCTCTAATAAGGCATTCATGAGCTTACCTGTAACCTGTAACTGGACTAACTTCGCCTCCCCCTAACTCTACTCTGGACAGCTTCTTGCTTCTTGCGTGCTCAATTGACTTGAAAAGCGGATTCCGGAAGAAAGCTTTGACTTCTAGGCTTGAAGCCTTCTCTTCTCGCTCATTCCCGACTAATGGCAACCTTCACTAGTCCGGTATTATAGCTTTTTTGAACCTACTTCAATTTCAACCCTCATCAAATCCAGATACCAATCCAATGAGATCGATGATATTTCCTAGAGCTTCCTGCTGCTCTTATTACAGCTTCCCCTCCATGTGCCCAGAGACTCTCGTTTTGCGAGAAGATCGCCCGAGAGGTAGAGAACTTCATGCCTTTCCTTCCTCGGCCTTAGGTATGAGTCACTCAGGCAAGGCCCATTTCAAATGAATTGGCAAGTAGCTATTAATAGATAGCCCTATTCTCAGGGTTTACATTTATTAGAGGATATAGAGTGGCAGTCTTTCTCTATCCTACGCTATTCCCTGCGGTTGGAGTTGTAGTTGGAGAGTAGGTAATACGTTACAGATGAATCTCTATCCCTTTCTTCTGCCTTAGATTTGGAAGGCCTTGCTTCTGTCTGTAATTCCTTTAGTAGGTCGATACGCGCCAATAGGTAGGGTTCAGACGTCCATACGATCGAATGCGGTTCCTGTCAGTGAAAAAAGGGGGCTTAAAAGCGGAGTGGTTATAGGTATTCGATGGCGGTTTATTCCTTATCCTTTCTAGCCAGTGACATTCCTTCTACAACAAGCGATCCAGTTCCAGTCTATTCATTTCCAGTTGGAGTAGCTTCTCTCTTCTCGTGGTAAGCCCTTTCCTTTTCATGTGTAGCCTAGTCTCTGTGCGTGGATATCTTATACTATGAAAAGAGCGCATTCGAGGCATGAATCCTCTTCAACTTCAAGGGGAAATCTCCCGGTAAGGTATTGAGAAGGGATCGCCTTCTCTTACTGAACCACGGAATAGCGCGGGAAGTGCAGCTTTGCGTATAAGTACGTGGATGTTATCGGGCAGTCGGGTAGGGAGGATCTTACGTTGATACAGGCAACCGGCCGACAACGCCCCGCGCAAGGCGTTGGGCAACTTAGGGTTTACTTCAACATCTCGATCAGTTCTATACCGGGACTGACAATACACACCATTGAGATCACCCAGGATTTGAACCTGAGTACTTCCCTGATGAGAGTAGATTCCATCTGTTCTCCCAAAAAAGAAAGAAGTATATTTCAGTATATATAAGGCACCAAATCGAACGTATTCTCGGGAGACCGCTTTAGAAACGCTTTTGACAGGCTGCTAAAATAAATGCCTTTCTCGATGATTATGGAGTTGGAGATTCCTGTTCAATCGTTACCTCGTTTCATAGCCTATATCTCCGCTTTCACTGGTTTTCCTCTGCGCATAAAGCTGTTGGTCTTGCTGTGGCTAGCTTGTTTGGTGTATATGGCTACTAAGTTTCTTATCTCGCCCACTGGTTTGTAACGACAGCGAAAGCTTAAGCTCTTTTATGGGGCATTGGGATTGCCCTTTCGCAAAAAGACCACTTCGAAAGAGCGGATGTTGCGCTCTGATATTACGTCCCATGCGAATCTATTAGATGAGAGCGAAAACCAAAAAGAACAGCATTCAATATCAATAAATTTCAAGTTGGAAATATATATCAATATAACTACAATATGGAGGTCCTTTTTTTGGCAGCCACTATTCCGTACCGACTAACAATGTAAAAAAATACTAATACACAGCAGCCAGCTCATCAACGTAATTGAAATCAAGGATTTCGGTTGAAAGTCTTATTTGTTCTGCTAAACAAACGAGCCTAAACGGGTTTCCGTCGGCGGAGGACAGCTAGGCAAGCTCTAGCGGGAAAAACAAGGGCGTGGTGTGGATGGGATGGAACCGAGAAGCATTCGAGACAGGGTAAAACGAGGCCTGACAGGCCATAACCCAGAGAAAATATTCTTACTCCGAAGCGAGATGAATGACTATGAGACCCATCGACCTTGGGAGTGAATAGAAAGAAAGGATTGTCGGTTAGATTCAAGGTATGCCAGTTGATTGATTCTACTCCACTTTCCGGATCTTCGAAAGTCTATTGTCGTCATATTAGGTCAACTAAGATCAGTGACTGAAGGAAGCAGAGGACTAAAAGAAGGGCCGGGTTCCTATGGGGGCTTACCTATTACACTGCAGCTGAAGAAAGACTCGAAGACTAGGCTGCCGGAAAGACCAATAGGATAGGCTTTTACTCAAAGGTAGAAGGATTGAACTAAAATGGAAAGTAAAGTTGGTCTTTCACTGTCCTTCTTCTTTTCACTCACTTGCTAGAAATGACTTATATGAACAGTGAGAAGAAAGCCTTTTCGAAGCTATGTGGCTCACAAAGGGGGCTTCCTCGATAAACGACTGGGAAAGGCCTGTCCTCTTTTGTGTCCTGGGAGTAGCGAAAAGGGGCTAGAGGTATTTGACTTGAGACCTAAAAAGGTAGTTAGGAAGGATCAGGTTTTACATATAGTACAGAGTTACTTCTTTGGTTTACAGAGAGTTAAAGCGGGACAGTGTGTTGACACAGCTCTCTTTTTCTTTCTTTCCTATATGAGTTATGAGTCACTGGATGAGGTCTGAACAAGAACACACATTCTATATGATATGGGGTCCTTATGGAGAGTAGGGTCAATGACAAGGAGAAAGTCACACCTCTGCCTCTTCTTTTGTCTCAATCGTTGTTCGATACTGGTTTTATATATCTTCTCTAGTAGTTTTGGCCAGGCAAAGGATTTTCGAAAGGGTTAAGAAGGCAAGGACAAGTTGATTCAGAAAGGGGAAGAGGCATAGCCTAGTTCTTCTTTGTTTTTTGAGCGGTATAGTATATAGTAAGAGTAAGTACGGCACGTGGTAAATCACAATCAGAGAAAAGTAACGATACGATAGATCCCCTGGAACGAAATCTCATGCCTCTAGCTACTAAAGGATTGAGATTCGATTCTATATGTTATTTTGATTTCAACGTCGTAACCCCTTGACTAAGCTACTGACCTCAGGGCAGGGATTGGGAATAGTTCATCCCTTCAATGGCATTTCATCCCCGGGAATAAACATACTGAACATCGGAAAGGAATTCTCTCCTTGACCATTTTATATGGCATTTACGGAGCGGTGAAGAAGAAATGGGTTTAGCCCAGAGGGGCACAAAGGCATTAAGATAGTTTGCTTTAGTGCGTAGTATATCCTCTCTAACTTCTAACAACAATAGAATGAGGATTCTCTGTGGCTTTCTTACTTCACTTCGATTTCTGCCACAGGAGCTGCCAGTCTTTAAAAGAAGAGAAGGAGCTGGAACTAGTGAGCGAAGAGCCTGACTGCCATCGCAGGTGGTCGGCGGAGTGAAAAGTTTAAAAACGTAGAATGTTGACACTGGGATCGCTGGACTTTATCCTATTTAACTTTAACCTTACCCTTCTTACGGGAGGACACCAACCACATTCATAGAAATGAAAAGAAAAAAGAGGTTTCCCTTATAAATGGGCAAGATGTAAGATCACTCTGATTGTGTTGAGCTTTCGGCTCTCATATGCGATAGGCTTACCTTCTTGTACTAGCACACCGCCTATGGCATAGTCTGATGCACCCGTGTGTACTTCAAATGGCTTAGTGTGATCTGGCAACTGCAATACGGGGTCATCCATCACAGCCTGCTTTAGGTCCTCAAAAGCTCTTTGACACTCTTCCGATCAGTGCAGTGCCATGATCGGTCCGTACCGTATGTCCTTCTTTCTTTAGGATATTTGTTAGTTGAGCAGCCCTCTTCGAGTAACTTACGATGAATCTTCGGTAATAGTTCACGAGCCCTAAAAACGATCTTAGCTCACTCACCTTGGTAGGTGCTTGCCATTCCTCGTGTTAGCCAGGAAGTTCGAAGGGCTTAGTGGTATAGAATCCGATCTTTCGGAATAGAAGTAGAATAGGCTCTTCTCCTTTCCTTTAGTTTGGCGAGATAGGAAAAGTCTCTAGAAGCCTTAGGCCGATTAGTTAGACTGATCTTTGTGATATAGCGTTTTTTTGGTCTTGTTTAGCGATTGCGCATTGCCGTGCTGTCTTCAACAAAGATCTCTACGCCCCTTCCTTCCTTATTTAAGAGGAGAGAATCTGTGAACGAAGTGGAATCCTTTCTATAAGTGATTCTTCAAGTCGTGCCAGACCACTTCTTCCAATTGGTTTGGTTTTCCTCTGCGCCTTGCGAGAGCCCTGAGTCAGGTCCTTAGGGGCATCTCATCCAGAGGGGCTCCTGATTTGAGGTTTCTTTGTGGCATCGCCTTTCCTTTCGATGGAAAGAAAGAGAACCTAATTGTCGACACCTCCGCCTAGACACCTACTTCAACGTGCTCTTCTCCTATGCCGTAGCGAAGAAGCTCTGTCCGTCATTTAGCATCAGTGCGTTCTGAAGCGGCTGCAGCATATGTTGTCACTTTTACCACCTATACCACTGTATAAATCCTTTGTTTGCTTCGAAAGCTACACTAAGAGTTATAGCAGCGCCTATCCTTTTTTCACCACCCAATCTGTTGGTGATGAGACACCATGGCATTCTCTAACCTAGTGGCAACGAAAGCGGGCTTTGACTTTGTTTTGTGAATACTATATACTATATGGAAATAGCCCCATTGAGTAAGAGATGACCCTTTTTTTTCCTGCTCCGCGTACTTATTATAGTTAATATAGTTAACGTAGCACAACTATAGCGAGGGGCCCCCAATAATAATCTGAATGAGTCTCATTATAAGAATGATAAAACTAATGTGGATTTGTATCAAAATGAAGTTTTCACGTTATTGGAGGAATCCAAATCGGTGTACTTTTTACAAAGTACAGAGTTTAGCCGTCAAGAGTTGTTTGCTTTACAAAGCAAGATTGAAGATTTTACTATGAAGTTCGATGATACAAGTGTGTTTAAAAGAAGTCAGAACTTGATCAAGCAGTTGATTAGGAAAGAGTTGCCTAGCGCTAAGGAGTATCTAAAGAATTGCCTATCAACAGAGGATTTCCCTCTACTTCATCAGTTTGGTCACTATACGCTGGAGGCTATCATGATTCATGTACTAGGTTTAGTGTTCAACAGTGTTCGGGAGCTTCCGTCCTTAAACCTGCCTATTTTTTTGAATTCTTTTTGTACACGAGATCCATAGATAGGAACATAGTAAAGAAAGGCAGAGACCATAAACTAATAGTAGGATCTGTTGCTGGTTCTGATCCAACTGACTCTAAAGGGGGGTTAGTGAGGTTAATAGGTCCAGAGGGAGGAAAACCCGAAGTTTCCAATGAATCTAAACATCTAATCGTGGAATGTGAGAGGTCTGGGTAAGCGGGAGAGGAGATTCGTGTTGAAGAGCTTAGTTAATAAATGTAAAGCGTCTATAGTGATTCTTTAGGAAAGCAAGCGTCATTCTTTTGACAGGAGGACTGCTTAGTCTTCTCGGACACGGGCGTGATTCAATTCTACAATGAATTTTTAGCGCGTAAAGCAACATCTCATATTTCTGTCTTCCCGACTTAACTCGTCCTAGGCGAATGATCAGACTAGAGTCTTACGATCCGTAGATTGAGAAGAGCAACCGGAGCTAGCATACTAGATCTAAAGCCAATCCTTTAAAGGGAGAAGAGGCAAGTTGACTTTCAATATGTGATTTCGCCCGTGAAGAAATCCGGACTTCTTGAACTACCAGTTAAGGTAATCATCCCACGTATGGTAAATTGGCTGAATTTGCTTGAACTTACTTCCTTGCTTACAACTAGCTTTACTAGCTGGGTATATCAGGCTATTAGCATTGAATCCTATGCTTTTGCCCCCAAGGATTCTTTGTTATGGCGTAGTTAGGCTTGTTAAGGTTTTCTCAATCACTGGATGGGATGAAAGATAGAAGTCTTAAACCCCTCAAGGTCAAAGTCTTCTCCTTGTAGTTCCGGCTGAAGAGAAAGAAGAGCTTATTGAATGGAATTTCCAAGGAATATCAAACTGACAGCTTAGCCAGCCGCTTCAACGGGGGCAGTCTGGTTGAACCATCCATAGGAATAAGACGTAAAACCTTCATGCACCAGTCATGGGCTTGACGATGCTAAGCTTGCTTTAGGGAGTTCGGAATCGCGAAGATTCGCTGTTTTCCAGCTCACTCTGTCTCTAAGAGGGATCTCTAAGGAAACAGGAATGCATTCTTGACTAGCAAGAGAAAAGACAGGTCCTCATGTTATGAGATTTAGAAAGCAAAGAAAGGGTATCGCCCATCATACTCTTTGAATCTCTGACTAAGCCTGTTCCTCGAGTACCGTTTGCTAACTACACGGCTAACGCAACTGCGTTGACTGCTTATTCTCTTATCTTTAACTAGTCACCTATAACTCTTTCTTTATTCATTCTTGGCTCGTAGGTCACAAGGATAAGGTCAGTGTGCAATCCTAAAGAAGTTGCTCGACATTCCGCTGATAGTGGAGAGTGACTTAGACAGGCTAGGGTGGTTGCCCATTCATGTTAAGGAGTAAGGAACTTCCCAGCCAGCGAAAAGAACGAGATTGGTTTCCAGGCTTAGATGAGAATCCACAAAGAGGACAGGCTCAATCGATTGAAGGATAGAGCGGAGCATCTAAGCGAGTAAAAGGGGCTAACTTGGATGCCCAGGCATGGGCTCGACAGCGAAACCTGATAGTTAGAAGACACTCGGATTAGTATGAAGATTCCTTTTCTACCAGTCCAGGGAATATAATTTCTTTACCGATAAGAGCTAGCTCAAGTAAGCGTAACGGCATAAGAGAGCAGGAAGAGCTTACTATCATAGCAGCACATACAGAGTGCCAGTTCCATTGAGTTCACATAGCATAGCATGCTTCTTGTTCTATCGTTGAATTTCCTCGTTTAAAGATCTCGCGCAATCTAGGTTTGAGCTCTGATTTGATCTCGATGCCCGGTGGCAAAGGGAGCGAAGCGACAACCGCGACTATGTTCCTCGTGTGGAAGAAA